TGAACCTACGACATCGGGTTTTGGAGACCCGCGTTCTACCGAACTGAACTAAGAGCGCTTTCTTATCAGAATTTTTTTGAACCCCAATACACCTTGCATGTATATATATAATATAGCGTTTCTAAACTAAAAATGAAAGAAAGATTATGTATGTCCAATTTAATTGATCTCAATTTATTCCTCCTTACTGCTCATAGGAGAACTAAAGTAAAAGTATAGGTAGGGATGACAGGATTTGAACCCGTGACATTTTGTACCCAAAACAAACGCGCTACCAAGCTGCGCTACATCCCTTTCAATTGGTCTACAGTTTCATTGTAGAGAATCCCTGTCTTCTTTTCCATAGTGTTATTTCTTCCATTGATATACATAATTTTTATTGTCATTTCTTCTTTTTTTTGGGGGGCTCATGTCATATAACATATTGTATAACATATAATAAAATAATAAAAGACTTATCTATACCCATATGAGACGTTAAAAACAAAAAGAAGGAGGATTTACAATGCGAGATCTAAAAACATATCTTTCCGTGGCACCAGTACTAAGTACTCTATGGTTCGGATCTTTAGCAGGTTTATTAATAGAGATCAATCGTTTATTCCCCGATGCGTTGACATTCCCCTTTTTTTAATTTTAGTTATTGATACGGGAAGGGGATTAGAGATACAATCAAATCAAATAGCTTTAACTAATTAATTGCTATTAAAAAAAAAAAAAAGACTAAATCTCAGCGAAAATCCCGGCTTAAATTTATATTCTAATAGAGTGAGAACGGGGATGGAAATGTGCTCCTAGGTCAACAGTATCATAAAAAATAGTTAAATAAGATACTGTACTGCAATTAGAAATATAGTTTGAAATAATTGTATTCCTTATTATTTATTATTTTTTGACTATTACTCTAGTGATTGCAACGAAATCTTTCATAATTCGATTTAGAGTTAGCAACTTCTATTTTTTCTTTGTTCCTTTCTTATTCGCTTCAGATTGAAAAAATGGAAGAGTTGAGCGAATCAAAAACCAAAGGGGGTTCATGGCCAAGAGTAAAGATGTCCGAGTAACGGTTATTTTGGAATGTACCAGTTGTGTCCGAAACGGGGTTAATAAAGAATCAACGGGCATTTCCAGATATATTTCCCAAAAGAATCGACACAATACGCCGAGTCGATTGGAATTGAAAAAATTCTGTCCCTATTGTTACAAACATACGGTTCATGGGGAGATAAAGAAATAGATCAAATGCAGGTCTGTTTGTCACTCTTCCAAGGAACATCAAAAATGACATATTATATATATAATATATATTTTAATATAACTAAAGTAAATCCTAATTTCTATTTCCGTATTTCTTCTATTTCAGTCGGATCTAAAAAAAAAAAGAATTAGAACTCAGAAATAGGATTTTCAGGGATAAGGAACAAACAAACCATGGATAAATCCAAGCGACCCTTTCTTAAATCCAAACGATCTTCTCGTAGGCGTTTGCCCCCGATCCAATCGGGGGATCGAATTGATTATAGAAATATGAGTTTAATTAGTCGGTTTATTAGTGAACAAGGAAAAATTTTATCTAGACGCGTGAATAGATTGACCTTGAAACAACAACGATTAATTACTATTGCTATAAAACAAGCGCGCATTTTATCTTTGTTACCTTTTCTTAATAACGAGAAACAGTTTGAAAGAACCGAGTCGACCGCTAGAACTACTGGTTTTAGAACCAGAAATAAATAGGCTTACTCTTCAATCAAATCAAAATTCCAATATGCTATGAACTCAAACCCAGATGGATATTTTGTTCTAAAAATAATCAAATCTAAATTAAATTTTCGTGTTGTAATAAAAAAAAAAGAATCAAAGAATCGGGGAAGAATCAAAGTTTTTTTGTTTGAGCGCGTTAACTCATTTTGACGACTTTATCATCTTATCAATTTTTTCTTATACTAATTTATACTCTATCTTCCCGGAGTTCATTCTCCGGGGAATGTCATTTAAGTTTTTCGGTAAATTCCTTACAATCCTTTTCCTCTATGATCTCATTAGAAATCATATAAAGACAATTCCTATTTAATATAGCTATTTGTGCAAGTATTTTACGATTAAGAAGCAATTTACTCTTGTACAGATCATTTATAAATCGACTATAACTATAGGATACTTTATTTTCGCGAATTACTGCATTTATCCGAGTGATCCACAAACGACGAAAATTCCTCTTTTGCCTATCTCTATCCCGATGAGCAGAAACCAAAGCTCTTATTTTCTGTTGAGTAATAGTTCGAGTAAGTCTTGAATGAGCCCCCCCAAAGCTTGATGCAAATAAACGGATTTTTGTTCGACGTTTACGAGCTACATATCCTCGTCTAATTCTGGTCATTGAATAAATGAAACTTTGATGAATAACTAATTGATTTCCGTTCTTTTAGTTATTATTTTCCCCTTTACTGGTCGATTAATAACAAAACAGATTCTTCCAATGTATAAAATAAAAATTCCAATGGCTTTGGCTACTATAACCTCCCCGACCACTATATATATTTTTCATTGTAAACATAAAAATCAAATTTAAATGGATAAAGAAATAGTGGTTCCATCGTTTCTATGGTTACTTCTTAAACGGTGAGGTCCTTTCTATACACCGGAACCCCTTCCTGCATTTAATCAATATTCTTGGTAACTTGTACAGTTCACATCCTTTGGCTCTACCCATGAATTATATTATTTAGTAATAGGTCTTTCACAATGAGATCTAACCCATACAGTAACGGTATTTAATTATGAAAGTTAGCTAGGTAGCTGACCCTGTTAGTCCGTTTTTGCAAGAGTGGGAACATTATTTTTCTGCTTATATATTTCCCCCGCTTAATGGATAACCATTTCTTACCAAAGGGGAATTGCTTCTCATCTTAAATTCAGGTGATTGGATTTGCACCAATGGAAACCATAAATTGAATACACAGGGAGATAATGGATCTTTTTGATTTGTAGATAGTGGGTGGAATTCTTCCATTGTACCCTATCCTATTCATATTCTATTTCTATCCTATTCACTGGTCTTGATTGATCACTGATACTGGAAACATACAGTTTGTCTTTTTTTGTGTCCCAGTCCTAGCTCATGATCTAAACGTGTCGCACATACACCCTAGTACATGTTCCTCGGCGCTGAGGACATCCCCGAAGAGCGGGGGATTTCGTGACATTTCTTATTGGCTGTCGTGTGTTTCTAATAAGTTGCTTAATGGTTGGCATGCTGTATCGTATACATAATAGGCTGGTTGAGATCGATCCTAACCGGATGATTATGAATCGCTTTTTTTTTAATCTATTTAATAGAATATTAAAATATTAAACCCGGATAAGAATATAAAGAAAATCGCAACACAACAATAGTAGGGATTTCAGCGAAATCCTTCATTCAACCGCTACAAGATCAACAATTCCATGAGCTTGGGCTTCTGTTGCTGACATAAAAACATCTCTTTCCAGATCTTCGGATACAACCCATAAGGGTTTGCCCGTTCTTTGTACATAAACCCTTGTGATGGTTTCGCGCAGTTTCAGTAGTTCTTCCGCTTCCAAGATAAATTCTCCCGTTTGTGCCTCAGAAAAAGAGGCTGCGGGTTGGTGAATCATTACCCTGATGATAAATAAATGGTTTCTCTATCTTGCAGGATGATGAGGTGCAAAAAAAAAAAAAAGAATTGAAGAACCGTACGGGCATTTTTTGTGCAGTGCATACGGCTCTCTAATGGAATTTACTTTCACCTTACAGCCAATAAAGAGAAAATCTAGGATCTATCAGACGCAGATCGGTAAATGATCCAATTACCACCCTTCCTTTCGGTTCGTTTCCTTTCGGGGGAGTTAAAAAATACTATGATGGTTCCGTTGCTTTATATATTTATTTCGTCTGTGATTCAGCAATCCCAAAGTTTTTTTGAGCTAAGGCAAAAAATGAATCTGTTCTATAAAAAATAAATATTGTTAAAACCCTTCCGGTGTGAAAACAAAAAAAAAGTTTGTGACGCTTAAATGGACTACCCGAAGATAAAATCGGAATATCTTATTATCTCATACTACTCTTTCGATACATAATTTAATGTAAAAAAAAAAGAGAGTTTTATCATATCAAATTTGAAGTGCCATGCTATTATTACTTAATATTCCTGCTAAGGCATAGTATTTTTTTCTTTCAAATAAAAAACTCAATGGCGCCAAGCGTGAGGGAATGCTAGACGTTTGGTAATTTCTCCTCCGACCAGGATAAAGGATCCCATTGAAGCGGCCAATCCCATGCATATTGTATGTACATCTGGTCTTACAAATTGCATAGTATCGTAAATAGCTACTCCGGGTATTACCCATCCTCCGGGAGAATTTATAAACAAATAGAGATCTTTGGTATCATCCTCTATACTGAGATATACCATAAGACCAATAAGTTGATTTGAGATCTCACTATCAACCTCTTGGCCTAAAAAAAGCAATCTTTCTCGATAAAGTCGGTTGATTAGGATAAAAAACTATCCCTTAGGAACCGTACATGCACCTTTTGAGGCATACGGTTCAAAAAATAGCGGAAAAAAGATCAATGTATAAGATTCCAGCCCCTTTATTTTGGCTTAGAGTAGGTTCTATCTAACTTTTAACAAAGGAACCCTTTTTTTTTTCATAAAATAAGTTTTTGCTCGTTTTCCTATAACCTATAATACGAAATTCATTACACTTATCAAACACACTTCTCATTGATATATTGTTTCATCGAGATCCAATCCAAATTACGATGTAATTTTCTTGTTCCTGAAGGGGTCCCTTCCATTTTTTTAGGTTTATGCTCTACTCCAGGTAAAGATTTCCGCGATTTCGATTTGCACATATAGGATAAATGCTCCCAATACCACTTCTTTTTTTAATTCATTTGATGCCTTTCTTCCGTCAAATATTTGATCAGCATATTATTCTATTCGATTAATTAACACTTTGAGATCACTCCTCTTTCTAATTTAATAATAAAATCGTTTATGATACAAGTAGTACGCCGATCTATTACTAATTGGGTTTTTTCTAAACGGAGCCTGGATACTTCATTTTCTTGGTCCAACCAAGCCAACCATAAATAAGTTTTATTGAGATGGTAATATTAATCTGGATCCCCCCAAAACGGATCTAATTGCACCTCACGCGCCAATTTTAAAATAAATTGATTGGGTGAAACAAGGGATATCTCAATCGAGGGAGAGAACGGGGAAATCCCATATGACCCAATATATCTGACAAGCCGCACTATACGTCAACCCAAGATGCATCTTCCTCTCCAGGACTTCGAAAAGGTACTTTTGGAACACCAATAGGCATTAACAAAAAATGAAGTACTATATTTCACTTTGATGTGGAAACGTAATAATGGGTTTAATTGTCTTCATAAAAATTGGCCGTTATTCATTTTAGCCATGGTCAGAAAGGAAGACAGAATTAATAAAGTAACTAAAATTATTCCAAATAGGTCTTTCGAATGATGACTAAGTATGGATGGATTCACTCATAGAAAATGGGCTCAACCCACCATTGCGTATTGGGGCTTATCGGGTATAGAATAGATCTGCTTCTCTTTGTTCCTACGAACAGAATTGTTTGATTATTGCCAGCAGAAGAGAACAAATATTATCTCCTGCTCGGAGAGAATCCACTGAAGGGGGGAGGTCCATAGTATCGTTTTAAAAATGCAATAAAGTTACATAGTCTTTATCTTTCTTTGATAAAAAGGGGTATTTCCATGGGTTTGCCTTGGTATCGTGTTCATACCGTTGTATTGAATGATCCCGGTCGGTTGATTGCTGTCCATATAATGCATACAGCTCTGGTTGCTGGTTGGGCCGGTTCAATGGCTCTATATGAATTAGCCGTTTTTGATCCTTCTGATCCCGTTCTTGATCCAATGTGGAGACAAGGTATGTTCGTTATACCCTTCATGACTCGTTTAGGAATAACTAATTCATGGGGTGGTTGGAGTATCACAGGGGGGGCTGTAACGAATTCAGGCATTTGGAGTTACGAAGGTGTGGCCGGAGCGCATATTGTGTTTTCTGGCTTGTGCTTCTTAGCAGCTATTTGGCATTGGGTGTATTGGGATCTAGCAATATTTACTGATGAACGTACAGGAAAACCGTCTTTGGATTTGCCCAAGATTTTTGGAATTCATTTATTTCTTTCAGGGGTGGCTTGTTTTGGTTTTGGCGTATTTCATGTAACAGGTTTGTATGGCCCTGGAATATGGGTGTCCGATCCTTATGGACTAACTGGAAAAGTACAATCTGTAAATCCAGCGTGGGGTGTGGAAGGTTTTGATCCGTTTGTTTCGGGCGGAATAGCCTCTCATCATATTGCAGCGGGTACATTGGGCATATTAGCGGGCCTATTTCATCTTAGTGTTCGTCCGCCTCAACGTCTATACAAAGGATTACGTATGGGCAATATTGAAACCGTCCTTTCCAGTAGTATCGCTGCTGTCTTTTTTGCTGCTTTTGTAGTTGCTGGAACTATGTGGTATGGTTCAGCAACTACCCCCATCGAATTATTTGGTCCCACTCGTTATCAATGGGATCAGGGATACTTCCAGCAAGAAATATATAGAAGAGTTAGTGCTGGACTCGCTGAAAATCAAAGTTTCTCAGAAGCTTGGTCTAAAATTCCGGAAAAACTTGCTTTTTATGATTACATTGGGAATAATCCGGCAAAGGGGGGGTTATTCAGAGCGGGCTCAATGGACAACGGGGATGGAATAGCTGTTGGATGGTTAGGACACCCCATCTTTAGAGATAAAGAAGGGCGTGAACTTTTTGTACGTCGTATGCCTACCTTTTTCGAAACATTTCCAGTTGTTTTGGTAGATGGAGACGGAATTGTTAGAGCTGATGTTCCTTTTAGAAGGGCAGAATCAAAGTATAGTGTTGAACAAGTAGGTGTAACTGTTGAGTTCTACGGCGGCGAACTTAACGGAGTTAGTTATAGTGATCCTGCTACTGTTAAAAAATATGCTAGACGCGCTCAATTGGGTGAAATTTTTGAATTAGATCGTGCTACTTTGAAATCTGATGGTGTGTTTCGTAGCAGTCCGAGGGGTTGGTTTACTTTTGGACATGCTTCGTTTGCTTTGCTCTTTTTCTTCGGACACATTTGGCATGGTGCTCGAACCTTATTCAGAGATGTTTTTGCTGGTATTGACCCAGATTTGGATGCTCAAGTAGAATTTGGCGCATTCCAAAAACTTGGAGATCCAACTACAAAAAGACAAGTAGTCTGATATAATATAACATTGTTATCGCATCTTTCGAATCGACTTTTTTTTCTTTGACTTTTGCTCTTTCTTTAGGTAGGAGATGATCCAAAATAAACAGGTATGGAAGCTATAATTGTAAACCACGATCGAATCTATGGAAGCATTGGTTTATACATTCCTTTTAGTCTCGACTCTAGGGATCATTTTTTTCGCTATCTTTTTTCGAGAACCCCCTAAAGTTCCAACGAAAAAGGTGAAATAAAATAAATGATTTTGCATTTTCTCAATTGAAGTACTAAGCCTCCCGATATTGGGAGGCTTAGTACTTTAACTAGAACTAGTCCCCGTGTTCCTCGAATGGATCTCTTAGTTGTTGAGAGGGTTGCCCAAAAGCGGTATATAAGGCATACCCAGTAAAACTTACAAGTAAACCAGATATAGAGATGGCGACTAGGGTTGCTGTTTCCATTATTATATAATTTCAAGACCACAATGGATCTATGATAAGATCGTTTATTTACAACGGAATAGTATACAAAGTCAACAGATCTTAATTTAAACAATAGGATTTATGGCTACACAAACCGTTGAGAGTAATTCCAGATCTGGTCCAAGATCAACAAATGTAGGGGGTTTATTGAAACCATTGAATTCGGAATATGGTAAAGTAGCTCCTGGATGGGGAACCACTCCTTTGATGGGTGTCGCAATGGCTCTATTTGCGATATTCCTATCTATTATTTTGGAGATTTATAATTCTTCCGTTTTACTGGACGGAATTTCAATGAATTAGAAGATCACAAGAACTGTGAAGTCTTAGCTTTTCAATACAAAGTGAATCCTTTAGGGGGCTCGGATTTCTAGCCCATATTTATATATTTATTTTGATTTTGGTAGTTCGACCGCGGAATTTCTTTGTTTCTGTAGTTCGGAATATGAGTGTGTGACTTGTTATAATTGATCCTATTGATAGTACAGAGAATGGGTCTGCCATCTTCATAGAGATGTGTTTTATCGCGTCGGATATTTAGTCTATTATCTGAAACACGGAATATATGAAATCGAGCACGAAATATTAAAACTATGATTCATACTTAATATTCAGACCCCGCGGCCGGACTAAAAAAAACGCAAAGAATTAAGTATAATAAGTATAAATTGAAATATTTTTCTTCTTTCAAACGCCTCTTTATGCTTTGCTTAGTTTAAGCCGAACTATTAATTTAATTAATATTCATTGAATAAGTGATGATACAATGGTTTTTACTCAGAGAATCATTGGACTTAGCTTTAAGGTTTTATTGAATCATCGTGGTTATAGTATGAATCTGAGGTTTCAATCGATTCATAGGGTCTTAACAAGAGAATTCCTATAAAAAATAAATAAATAAAAGACATATTAATTAAATTAAAAACAAAAAAAAATAATAAATCAACGAAAGAAAACAAAATAGGGAAATAGAAGATTCAAGAGGCCTGTAACGATCTATATAAAGCAATATAAAGACGAATGAGCCGACTTGATATTTTGGCATTATCACCACAAAGCTTTCGGTTTTTTTTCATATCTTCAGAGAAGAGATAAGATTTAATAGAACTAGTAAGAAGTTTCAAACCTTCTATTTATTCTATATCCGTTTCAACCAGTATTGAGGTGTTTATGTTTGAGCTGTATGAGATGAAATTCTCATATACGGTTCTCAGAGGGGGAGTCCTCTTGGGTTACCTATCTCAATAAAGTCTATGATTGGTTCGAAGAACGTCTCGAGATTCAGGCGATTGCAGATGATATAACTAGTAAATACGTTCCTCCTCATGTTAACATTTTTTATTGTCTAGGAGGAATTACCCTTACTTGTTTTTTAGTCCAAGTAGCTACGGGATTTGCTATGACGTTTTACTATCGCCCGACCGTTACTGAGGCTTTTGCTTCTGTTCAGTATATAATGACTGAAGCTAACTTTGGTTGGTTAATCCGATCAGTTCATCGCTGGTCGGCAAGTATGATGGTCCTAATGATGATCCTGCACGTATTTCGGGTGTATCTCACCGGTGGATTTAAAAAACCTCGCGAATTGACTTGGGTTACAGGTGTGGTTCTGGGTGTATTGACCGCATCTTTTGGTGTAACTGGTTATTCCTTACCTTGGGACCAAGTTGGTTATTGGGCAGTCAAAATTGTAACAGGCGTACCTGACGCTATTCCTGTAATAGGATCACCTTTGGTAGAATTATTACGCGGAAGTGCTAGTGTGGGACAATCCACTTTGACTCGTTTTTATAGTTTACATACTTTTGTATTACCCCTTCTTACTGCCGTATTTATGTTAATGCACTTCCCAATGATACGTAAGCAAGGGATTTCTGGTCCTTTATAGACTTTATAGAAAAGATCATAGATATTTGTAATCACTCAGTTCTCAATTTTGGAGTATTTCATTGCTACAAGTATGGATTATTGAAAAGAATAAGACATGGTTTGGATATTTTCCTTCAACTCCAAAATCACAATATTGTGTTATTTATTTGACACGAATAGTTGAAGTTAATTCTCCGAAGAGAAAATGGATTATGGGAGTGTGTGACTTGAACTAGTGATTAGGCCATGCAGATATATGGTATCTGCCACATTGGAATTCAAAAAAAAATGTGTCTTTGTTCCAACCACCGCGTAAGCCCCATACAGAGGATAGGCTGGTTCGCTTGAAGAGAATCTTT